CCCATTTTAAAATTGGTTTATTCTGCAGCAGCAAATGCTAGTTACATTCTTCGTTCTACCGAAGCAAATTTATTCATTAGTAAAGCTGAAGTCAACGAGGGTACGACCATGAAGAGACTAAAACTTCGAGCTCGAGGACATAGTTATCAGATAAAAAGACCGACCTGCCATATAACTATTGTAATGAAAGATATATCCTTAAATGAATATGAAGAGGAATTCTTCTTCCATACAGATAAATTTCGAAAAAATGCAGATAAGTTTTTAGCAATAGACTCTATGGAATGGTTAAAAAAAACTAACCGGAAAAATCAGTATAGAGCTATAGAAGATCATGATAGGTATAGTAATGGGGGACCATGGGACAAAAAATAAATCCACTAGGCTTCAGACTGGGTACAAGCCAAAATCATTATTCCCTTTGGTTTGCACAACCAAAAAAGTATTCCGAAAATCTACGAGAAGATGAAAAAATAAGAGATTCTATCAAGAAGTATGTACAAAAAAATATGAAAATATCCTCCCTTATCGAAGGAATTACACGTATAGAAATTCAAAAAGGAATCGATGTAATGAAAATTAAAATCTATACGCCATCCTTAAATTTATTCGACAAAAATCGACCGCGCGAAATCAAAGAATTACAGATGAATCTACAAAAAGAATTTTATTGTGTGAACCGAAAACTTAACCTTGCTATCATAAGAATTGCAGAGCCTTATAGAAATCCTAACATTCTTGCAGAATTTATAGCCGACCAATTAAAGAATAGAGTTTCAGTTCGAAAAGCAATGAAAAAAGCAATTGAATTAACGGAACAAGCAAATCCAAAAGGAATTCGAGTACAAATTGCAGGACGTATTGACGGAAAAGACATTGCGCGGGTTGAATGGATCCGAGAAGGTAGAGTTCCCCTACAAACCGTTCAAGCTAAAATAGATTATTGTTCCTACCCAGTTCGAACTATCTATGGGGTATTAGGCATTAAAATTTGGATATTTATAGACGAAGAATAATAAACCTTGACTTGAACTTCCCTTCGATTCAAGGAGAAAGGCATTTTTTCTTTTTCTGTTGAATGAAAAAAAGAAAAAACTTCGAATTCTTAATTCTTATTAATTCTAACGAGTTTAATAAAAATTCAATTGAACCTTTGATATACTTGCTATGCTTAGTGTGTGACTCGTCGATTTGTATTTGTTTAGGGTTAGTATAAAAAATCAGCCCCATAGTATAAACTAATAACTCTAGAAATAATAAGCAACTCATCACTTCGCATTATCTGGATCCAAAGACCCAGTCAAGATATGACAGATCAGTCATATCCTTGTAGCAACTGAAACCTTTTTGCACAAACAAAAAAATCGGATTCTAAGTTGTGAATCGAAATAGAGAAAAGAAAATAAGGGTGTGGAGAAATGGAAGGGTGAGAGAAAGAAAGAAAAAGAATATTGATTCTATCTAATTCCAATATGTAATATGTAAGGTCTATGAGTCATCGCATAAAAAGTGCAATGTAATAAAGCATTAATACAGAGTTGTCCATAATAAAATGAATCTGCCCATAGAACAAAACTAAAAAATCAAGAGCTTCGAGCCAATAAAGACTGAGAAGATTGACTCAAGAACAAATTTCATTACGAGCTCCATTGCAAAATTCAGACCTAACCATTAAGTAAGAAGCGATGAGAACGACGGAACCTATGGATCTAAAAGATTCTATTGAAAACGAAGTCTAATGATTCATTGATCTGGATGGCGGAACGGACCAGAGACCAATTCATCTATTCGACCAAGTTATGAACTATTGCTACAACCGAAATAGAAATAGAATTGAAAGCGTAAATATTCGCCCGCGAAAACTTTATTTTCTTGGATTGCTAAATTTGGGTCAATTAAATAGGATAAGCCGGTTAAATTAAAGGGGAAAACAAAAGAAAGATTCATTTTAACATTATTAAAACCAATACAATATATAAATAAATATATTTTTATATTGTATTGATAAAAATATATAATATAAGAGAGTTATTTTAGACGTTTCGCTATCTCTAGAAAGAAGATAGAAATTATTTGATAGAGATTAGATGAAATCCATACTTCAATATATTACTTATACTTATGAAAGACATGTAGATCTGAATTCAAATTATATTATATCTAAATTTCCTTAAAATTAACTTTTCCTTAAAATTCAATATTTTTAATTCCTTTATTCGCGAGGAGCCGGATGAGAAGAAACTCTCACGTCCGATTCTGTAGTAGCGATGGAATTCAAACCCAACCATCAACTATAACCCCAAAAGAACCAGATTCCGTAAACAACATAGAGGAAGAATGAAGGGAATATCTTACCGAGGTAATCATATTTCTTTCGGTAAATATGCTCTTCAAGCACTTGAACCCGCTTGGATCACATCTAGACAAATAGAAGCAGGTCGACGGGCAATGACACGAAATGCGCGCCGCGGTGGAAAGATATGGGTACGTATATTTCCAGACAAACCAGTTACAGTAAGAGCTGCAGAAACACGTATGGGTTCGGGTAAAGGATCTCCTGAATATTGGGTAGCTGTTGTTAAACCAGGTCGAATACTTTATGAAATCGGTGGAGTAACCCAAAATATAGCCAGAAGGGCTATTTCAATAGCAGCGTCCAAAATGCCTATACGAACTCAATTCATTCTTTCGGGATAAAATTTTGAAATGCAAAAGCAAAAGAAATAGGTTTTGGGGATAAAAAAGAATCGCAGGTGCAGGTTTAGTTTTTTTGGACGAGCAATATTTCTTTTTTTCTTCGCCCTTTACTTTGCATTTTCAAGAACAAATAAAAAAATGATATGATTCAACCTCAGACCTATTTGAATGTAGCGGATAACAGCGGGGCTCGAGAATTGATGTGTATTCGAATCATAGGAGCTAGCAATCGTCGATATGCTCATATTGGTGACGTTATTGTTGCTGTGATCAAAGACGCAGTTCCAAAAATGTCGCTAGAAAGATCAGAAGTGGTCAGAGCTGTAATTGTACGTACTTGTAAAGAACTCAAACGCAACGACGGTATGATAATACGATATGATGACAATGCTGCCGTTGTCATTGATCAAGAGGGCAATCCAAAAGGAACTCGAGTTTTTGGTGCGATTGCAGAGGAATTGAGACAGTTCAATTTTACTAAAATAGTTTCATTAGCTCCCGAAGTATTATAAAATGAGACCATAATATAGTTCCAGAAAAATATGGTTACGTTATAGTAAGCTATTTGAAAGAAATAAAGTAAGATTCAGTTAGTAGATTTTGTCTCACGCATATATCTTTCAAAATTCATAGTCATAAATAAACAAAAAAAAAACAAGAAAAACATGTTGATTATATCAAAATTTGGAGGCACCAATACTTTTCATTCATTATGGGTAAGGATACTATTGCTGACATACTAACCTCTATACGAAATGCTGATATGGCTAGAAAAAGAGTGGTTCGAATAGCATTTACTACTATCAGCGAAAGTATTGTTAAAATACTTTTACGAGAAGGTTTTATCGAAAACGTGAGAAAACATCGAGAAAACAACAAATCTTTTTTGGTTTTAACCCTACGATATAGAAGGAATCGGAACGAGCCTTATATTATAACTAGAAAAATTTTAAATTTAAAACGCATCAGTCGACCCGGTCTACGAATCTATTCTAACTATCAACGAATTCCTAGAATTTTAGGCGGGATGGGGATTGTAATTCTTTCTACTTCTCGAGGTATAATGACAGACCGAGAAGCTCGATTGGAAAGAATAGGCGGAGAATGTTTGTGTTATATATGGTAATCCTTCTAATATCTAAATGAAATTCGAAACTTTCTATTTGTGACAAAGAAAGGGGACAGGTTGTCTAATATCGTGTCTCATCTACGACCTCATCTTTGAAAACGACATATATTATTTTGATATGGTATAGAATAAAGAAGGTGGTACAGAATAAAGGAGGTTTTCGTTAAAATGAAAAACAGAAATGGATTCAGGAAGGTTTAATTACAGAATCCGTTCCCAACAGCATCTTTCGGGTTCATTTAGATAAGAATGATCTAGTGCTCGGTTATATTTTGAGAAAGATACCGCTTAGTTTAATTATGATTCAACTAGTATTCAACTAGTAGAATTTATTGACTTTGCGAAAAAGGAGATTCAAAAAATTAGGTATTTTTTCAACTTCACCATTCAATACAATTCGAGATGAAAAATTTCAAGAAACTTATTTTCTTCCAAGAAGTAGATTCAGAATTAAGGTTAAGGGTCGGCAAATATGAAAATAAGAGCCTCTGTTCGTAAAATTTGTGAAAAATGTCGATTAATACGCCGGCAGGGCCGAATTATAGTAATTTGTTCCAACCCAAGACATAAACAAAGACAAGGATAATCAAATTCAGGAAAAGGCCCGATATTCAAATAAAAAAAGGCATCTTTTTTAACATGAAATGGATATCTCCATATATCGCTGACTCATATTTATGAGATGATAAAATATGGCAAAAGCTATACCGAAATTTGGTTCACGTAGGAATCGGCGTATTGGTTCACGTAAGAGTAGGCGTAGAATACCAAAAGGGGTTATTCATGTTCAAGCAGGTTTTAATAATACTATTGTGACTGTTACAGATGTACAGGGGCGAGTGGTTTCTTCGTCCTCTGCCGGTAATTGCGGCTTCCGGGGTAGCCGAAAAGGAACGCCATTTGCTGCTCAAACCGTAGCAGTAAAGGCTATGGATACAGTGGTGGATCAAGGTATGCAACGAGCAAAAGTCTTGATAAAGGGTCCCGGTCTCGGAAGAGACGCAGCATTACGAGCGATTCAGGAAAGTGGTATACGAGTAACTGTTGTACGGGATGTAACTCCTTTGCCACATAATGGCTGTAGACCTCCGAAAAAAAGACGTGTGTAAAAATAAATATTGAAGATATTTCAAGAGCAAGAGAAACAAGAGAAATAAATGATTCAATGATCTGA